CCTAACATTTGTCTCACATCATGACATAAGTAAGCAGTTATTTTTGTATCGGCGCAAAACCTTACTAATTGATCTTTACGGTGCTTACTCTATCAATTAGATCCTTTACCCATAGAATAAAACAGCTAGGCATATCTATTTCTTCATATTTCAACTTCTATGAAGTTTCTTTCTTTTCTACAGCTGATAAAAATCGTTGTTTTAGACAATGCATATGTAGAAAGCCCTTTTTCTAGTATTTACTAGTGAATTTGATCTTTATTTACTTTTTATTTCTATAGTGGAGATAGTCGCACGTAATGACAGATCACGGCCATATTATTAAAAGCTTGTGGTAAGAATGGGTTTCGTTCGAGCGCTCGAAAATAATATTCCAAAGCTTTCGTGTGTTCTCCGTTACTTGTGTGGATAAGTCCTATGTTATAGAGTATATAACTTCGGTCATAGGGATCAATTTCTAGTCGCATAGCTTCATAATAATTCTGTAAAGCTTCCGCATAATTCCCTTCGGATTGAGCTGACATCCGTTACGGTCGTCATTCAATTCACAGAATCTCCGTTACAGAACCGTACATGAGATTTTCATCTCATACGGCTCCTCCCTTATGTGCATAATGATAAAATGATAAAGAAGATGAAAATCTTCTCATTATGAACTAAGTAGGGCTAGTGTTTTTACAAGAAATCTCTAGCCAACCTTCCTGCAAGAGATCTTTTCTTAACATCAAACGTATTGTTACTAGAGAGAAAAGATAACTCCAACAATTTCTTTGTTCTCAACGCTTCCCAATGTCCAGGAATTAGTCACTTCAACAGCCTTCGATGGTTATACGGGTATCCAAAATACAAACGAGATGGATGTTTGTTGTCCCAACCATTCTTTTAGTCCCAAGCTTGCTAAAGAAGGGGATAATTTATAATATAACAAAGTTTTCGTGTTGTTAATTTCTAGGTGTAGTGCTTCTTCCCCTCTGCTACCTATTGGTTAGGATTGACCCGTAATACCGAACCTATAGGTATAACCTTTCGCTCAATACTAGAATCGAGAATTGAAACATAGCATCTGAGGCTGCATTAATCGAGGATACACGACAGAAGGAATTGTTCTATTTCCAAACTTTACCTTCTACAAGCGTAGATTTTTTTATTTTTTTCCCGATCACGAATCATGTGTATTTCTCGTAAAACCGAGAGTCAAAAAAAAGTCAAATCGCACCATCTCTGTAATAAGTAAATGCCTCTTTTTCTCCTGAAGTTGTCGGAATTATTCGTAATAAGATATTGGCTACAATCGAAAAGGTTTTATCAATAAAATTTCCATTTATCCGCGATCTAGACATAGGTAGCAATCCATTCTATCATTGTTCTCATTACTTCTCGGGGGAAAATGATCCCACAAGGAAAAGAATTTTACAGTACGAAATAACATAAAAACAGATTCATTATCATTAAAAAATATGGCCCAATATTAAAATATTCAAATTGTTCTTTTTTACATTACAGGAACAGGAACAGGAATTGATTGATAAGAATTAAGAAATAAATATTGGGAACCGCATTGGATTCCATCTTACTGGAATAGTCTATCAATGAAAGAAACTATTCTTATTTGATTGAAGTTACAGCTTAGAAAAACTTAAGTTGATTGAATTATGATACAAAGAAGAAAAAGGATCGAATCGAGTAATCATTGTATGATGAAAATGGGCCCATTTTTTTTGTGTACTTAGCGGATATCACTAGACAATCAACTATAAAAAAATTGTTTATCAATTTGTATTTTTAATAGATAGATGGGATAAGGATTTTTGTTGATAACAGGCCTAAAAAGCAATTTGAGAATTCTTCTGGTATGGAATCGTAGTCTAAATAGAATCATGATCTAAAGATATCCATTAACCATAGTCTATAAAATATAGAACCCTAGCTCAGTCGATTCGTTAGAATTTCTAATTTATTGATTTAATGCGGTCGGTATAGTATAAATAGATTAAATAGATAATCAGAAAAAGAAGATAACATTGTTTTTGCAAACATGAATAGAATTTTTTTAACAGTTTTTATAAGAAAACAATTTTCTATTTTTATCGCTTTCTATTTAGAATTGATTGGTTGTACCTACCCAATAATCTAATTCTAATATAAATAATGAATTATTCACTCGATTTTCGGTTTTTAGGTCATAATCATTATGTAGGAGAGATGGCCGAGTGGTTGAAGGCGTAGCACTGGAACTGCTATGTAGGCTTTTGCTTACCGAGGGTTCGAATCCCTCTCTTTCCTTACCTTCACCTAATTTACCGATCTTACTAACCACAATAGATCAATAGATATAGATCAAATAGCAATATATGACTATTCCAATAGTTAGACCTTTCTTTCATATGGATTCTCTATTCCTAATGGCTGTGGTACGGAAAATACTGTTAAAGAAACGAGTAGACAAGGAATGAAAATATCCCTCTCGGTCTATGACACCTAAATGGAAGAAAAATCCGGAGCAAACCCTTAATTTATCTTAACCTTAGGTTAATTTACTTCGCCGAAAGGGAATTAGTCTTTATTTTCTTTTTGTTAGGTTTAAGTCTGACGAGAATAATATTCTACAACCAGCAATTCATTTATTTTCAAACCGACCCATTTACTATCTATTATTTGATTGACTAATCCTTTATATTGGAATGGTTGAAGAGTCAAATGGTTTGGCAATTCCTCCTGAGGGGATGAATCGAGATAATTTTGAATTAGAGCTCTAGATTTTTGTTCATCTCTCGCCGCAATAGTATCTCGGGGTTTGCAGCGATAACTTGGTATATCTACTATACGACCGTTGACTAAAATATGTCTATGGTTAACTAATTGGCGAGCTCCCGGAATAGTCGGGGCCATACCCAACCGAAAAAGGATGTTATCCAGACGCATTTCAAGTAATTGTAGTAAAACCTGACCTGTTGACCCCTTTGCCTTTCCGGCGAGACGAACGTATTTAAGTAATTGTCGTTCTGTAAGACCATAATGAAAACGCAATTTTTGTTTTTCTTCTAGGCGAATACGATATTGGGATTTTTTCCCAGAACGCGATTGGTTTCTAAGATCACTTCCAGCTCGGGGCCTTTTATTAGTTAGCCCTGGTAAAGCCCCCAGGCGACGTATTTTTTTGAAACGAGGACCTCGGTAACGCGACATAAAGACTCCTTATTTATAATATATAATTAATTATTAATTTATTCTTATTGATGAAATTTCATTCTACAGAATAAATCTAAACTAAAAATGAACTAAATTCTAAATAAAGCAAAATTTACTGAAGTATTATTCTATTATTAATATTAATTAAAGAATAATGAGATGAGTTGAATAAATATCCAGTTTCCGGTTTTCTATATATAGAAAAGGAAAAGGATTCTGTTCGTGAGATAGTTGGAAATTCCTATCCTATCCTATAATCAATGGCTTTTGCGAAAAGAAGAATACATTTTTTTTTTTCACTTTGATTTCAAAGATGCATTATCAATCATGTAAAAAAGAAAATAAATAGAGAAAAGCCGACTATCGGAATCGAACCGATGACCATCGCATTACAAATGCGATGCTCTAACCTCTGAGCTAAGCAGGCAGGCTCACATAACATAAATTCGACATGCAGAGGAATTCAATAAACTCTTAGAATCTTTGCTATTAACTATTTTCATTCTTGGCTATTCATATTCGCTATTTATAACATAATTCATATTAAATATGAAATTCATTATTATTTTTTTAATTATTATTATAATTAATATTAAATTATTAATATTAAATTAATATATTAATAAATTAAACATAAACAATAGAATAATTCTAATTTCAAATAATAATAACTGTTAAATATTATAGAACATAAGATTAATCTAGCGATATATAATTTCAATTTTTTTATTATTTTAATTTTTTTATATTTATTTTATAAAATAATAAAATAATATAAAAAAATTATCGACCGTTCAAGTATTTTCAATTTCATGGCTAAATGAGTGGAAGAGAGACAGATGTATAGGGTATGATCCACCTATATTGAATTGCGGATACAGAAATGATAAAATCGTTTTTGATTGGACCGAATACGAGCCTCCTATAGAAGATGAAAGAAGATACACAAGAAATCACAAAGAGGAGAAAACACTTTTTCGAGACAGGCATCTATCTAATGAATTGAACGGTTCCGGTATAAATGAAAGAAAAAAGGGACGGGATCACAATGATATTTTCATCTCAAAAGGGGGATATGGCGAAATCGGTAGACGCTACGGACTTAATTGGATTGAGCCTTGGTATGGAAACTTACTAAGTGATAACTTTCAAATTCAGAGAAACCCTGGAATTAATAAAAATGGGCAATCCTGAGCCAAATCACGTTTTCCGAAAACAAGCAAAGGTTCAGAAAGCGAAAATAAAAAAGGATAGGTGCAGAGACTCGATGGAAGCTATTCTAACGAATGGAGTTAATTGTATACATTGGTATAGTTCTATCGAAACTTCAGAAAAGTGAAGGATAAGCCTGTATACATAATACAGAAGAATTGGTGTGAATCGATTCCATATTGAAGAAAGAATCCAATATTAATTGATCAAACCATTCACTCCATAATCTGATAGATCTTTTGAAGAACTGATTAATCGGACGAGAATAAAGATAGAGTCCCGTTCTACATGTCAATACTGGCAACAATGAAATTTATAGTAAGAGGAAAATCCGTCGATTTCAAAAATCATGAGGGTTCAAGTCCCTCTATCCCCAAAAAGACCATTTGACTCCCTAATTCTTTAGCATATCCTTTTTATTTATCCTTTTTCGTTAGCGGTTCAAAACTTCTTATCTTTCTCATTCACTTTTATACAAAAGGATCTGAGCGAAAAAGCTGTTCTCTTATCACATGTCACATTATATATGATACATGTACAAATGAACATCTTTGAGCAAGGAATCCCCGTTTGAATGATTCACGATCGATATTTTTATT